TTGCTTTTACAGAACTACCTTCTTGTATCATCAAACCGTCACCCATTAATACAACGCCAACATTATTTGATTCCGAATTCGGAGCAATGCCTATTGTACCCTCTTCAAATTCTACTAATTCGCCTGCCATTACTTCATCAAGACCATGAATACGAGCAATGCCGTCACCTACTTGAAGTACTGTGCCGGTATTCACAATCGTTACTTCTCGATTATATTGTTCAATCCGTTCACGGATAATATTACTAATTTCGTTGGCTCGAATTGTTACCATTAGTGTCTCTTAATTCTTGTTCGTAAACAAAGGAAAAAAAATAATGCCTACAGTAGAAGGACTAATCAGTTATTTCTTTCATGTTCATGGCCCCGAGCGTGCCAATATTAGCACTAATGGTGCGTAAATGTAACTCGCTGTTCAAACAACTTTTCAGAGTTCCTAGAGCTCCTTGTAAGGCTTGTTGGAAAACTCGTTGTCGGACCTGATTAATCGCTCTTTGTTGTTCAAAATGAATAGTTTCATTTTTGTAATTTTCTAATCGTTCCAAATTTTCATCAGTGGCATTAATCAAATTCATTTTTTCTCGTTCTATCTCCGAGTATCCATTCACTCGATACTCATCTGCTTCCATTTCCACTTTCCGTAAGCGAGCCCGAGCTTTTTCGAGCTGCTCAATGGCTCCTCCACGCAGTTCTTCCGAATTGCGAATAGTACTTAAGATCCTTTGTTTTCGATTATCTAATAAATCACTTAATGAAAGTAGATTATTTCCCCATCAATTTCACAACTTCCATGATCTCTTCCCGAACCGAACATGAATCTTTCGATTCATTTGGCTCTCACGCTCAGTTACTTATGGGACATTCCCATATCTTTGAATGTAATGAGCCTACCCTCTCTTCTCTGTTTGTATTCCAAAATATAGAAAATGATACACGACCAGTATTCCCGGAGGGCTCTTCTGACCAGACAAAAAATTCTGTAATTGTCAGCAAAGTCGTTTCTTTTTTTTTTTTTTTTTTCTACTAATATTTATTATTTATTTATTATTGATTTTGATTTATTCTTTCAAATCCAAAAAATTCTTCTTATTTTATACATAGGTCGTCGATTCAGCATTGGCTAAAAAAAAGGGTGAAGTACCCATTTCCAGTAAATGGTTCAAATTATTTTATCGATATGAGTGCTCTATATCGGATAAATTCCCAACTATTCATTTTGAAATCATCTCCGTACTAACGCATCGGTAGAAAGAGTACCATGTTGTGCCTGGACTTCAAGCGGTTTAGCTTTAACCATGTTAATGGTCCCACACTATTGGTTAATAGAGAATCAAAGTTTATTTACCAATGAGTCACGAAATGCTACGGTTCTTACATATAATTTATTCAGAAGTAATTCGTCGAGATCGTGCACCTTTCTTTCCTCTTTATAAAGAAAAAAAAAGTGCAGCCGGTTTGATCCAGCCTATTCTTGAAATTAACAACTCGCACACACTCCCTTTCCGAAAAAGATCAATACACCAAGCACTACACTTAGATTTATTGGATTTGTTGCTAAAATATCGGTATTAAACCCGAAACTCCCGGCGGATGGCCAGTGACTCAAGGAAACGAAAGAATCGGTTACATTTTTCATATGCTCTCCTCTTATAGCTTATAGATAGGACTAATAAAATCGAACAGAGTTCTTTTTGTAGCACTTCACTCCTTATTTCTATTTTCTTTCCTTCTCTTTTTTTCTTTCCATTTCAGTTCCCAATAAGACACTTATTGGGTCCCTGGGTCCCAGGTATCGTGTCAATTGCGAAATACCTCGTTTGTTGCAACACTCCCTAAAAGTAAAATAAAAAGGGGTTTCCTTTCCATTGGACTAAGGCCGGAAAGGAAGAAAGCGAGCAGATCTGCTAATTCCTGAAATCAGTGCTACCCCCGGTCTCAACGAACAAGTGATTGTATTGTAGGAGTGAAGTCTTGTTAGAATTCGAAGAAGCAAGCAGCAAGGTCAAGGCAATCAAATAAGTACGTATTTTTCACGTTTCAGGGAGGATTTCTAGGATTAAACAAAAGGATTCGCAAATAAAAGCGCTAATGCCACGACCAGTCCGTAAATTGTTAAAGCTTCCATAAAAGCCAGACTAAGTAATAAAGTACCGCGTATCTTACCTTCTGCTTCTGGTTGTCTTGCGATCCCCTCTACGGCTTGGCCCGCAGCAGTACCTTGACCAACCCCAGGTCCAATAGAAGCAAGCCCTACGGCCAATCCAGCAGCAATAACGGAAGCGGCAGAAATCAGGGGATTCATGGTAAGCTCCTCATACCAAAATGAAGAAATGGTTAATGATACACAATGAATTATTGCTTATTATTCCACCACTAATATCTATCCGGTCGGAATTAAGAACTCCGAGTTGAAATGATGATTCGGTAATATCATCATAACTACTTTGATATCTCCTTTTTATTCCCTATTCATTGATTCTTTGTAAATCCATATGGTTCTAGCCCTTCTATTTCTTTGTTTCGAAATAGAAGGGCTAGAACCATATGGATTCGGCGAGATGACAAATCAAATAATATAATATAAAAAGATAGCCCATATATAACTAGCGAATATATAATATCACATATACGTGTCTTTCTTCCATAACGTAAACCATCGGCATCTTTCTTATATTGAATATATTGAATCGGATTCTAGAATCATTCTGCTAAACATACGCTGGGTTTGGCATATATATATATATATATATATATATGCCATATACCCAGCTCGACCTCCCTAACCCACTTTTGTATTAATCTTATTCGTAAACTCTTCTTTTTGTGTATCATTATCCCACATGGATACAAAGGGACAGATTCATCAGCCCGAACCATCACATATCAAAGTTGGATTGATCCGATTGCATTGCAATTAATTACAATTTTTGGGGAATCTTTGAATTGAATTCCATTCAATAGAACGTAAGAATATAGTTTTTTTTTGTTTAGTCACACGCCGCAAACAGATAACAATTCTTATCCAATTTATGAATCGTAATATCGTATGTACCATATATTATCATATATATGTATATATCATGTTATCCAAATGAATATCTTGGGCCACCCATCAATTTTGGATAAGCTTTATTTTGAGTAGGACTTTTTGGTTTGGGAAGCTAGTCAATGGTGGCCTTCCATGGATTCACCTATATAAGCCGCGGCTAAAGTTGCAAAAATAAGAGCTTGAATACCACTTGTGAATAATCCAAGGAACATGACGGGTATAGGAACTACCGAAGGCACTAAAGAAACAAGAACAACAACTACCAATTCATCAGCCAATATATTCCCGAAAAGTCGAAAACTAAGTGATAAAGGTTTTGTGAAATCTTCTAAGATATTAATTGGTAAAAGTATTGGAGTTGGTTGAATGTATTTACCGAAATAGCCCAATCCCTTTTTGGTAAGACCTGCATAGAAATACGCCACTGACGTGGGTAAAGCTAAAGCAACAGTAGTATTTATATCATTCGTAGGTGCAGCTAACTCCCCGTGAGGTAACTCTATAATTTTCCAAGGTAAAAGAGCACCCGACCAGTTAGAAACAAAAATAAATAGGAACATAGTTCCTATAAAGGGAACCCAAGGACCATACTCTTCTCCAATCTGAGTTTTGCTCAAATCTCGAATGAATTCAAGGATATATTCGAAGAAATTCTGACCGTCGGTTGGAATGGTTTGTGGATTCCGAACAGCTATAGCGGCTGAACCTAATAAGATAGCAATTACGACCCAAGAAGTGATAAGTACTTGGGCATGGACTTGGAAACCTCCTATTTGCCAATAGAAATGTTGGCCTACTTCCACACCGGATATCTCGTATAACCCTTTTAGTGTGTTGATAGAACAGGGTAGAACGTTCATATTGCCCTCTTGGAACTTAAAAAGGAATTATTTTGATTCAACCATCTCTTTCTCGACTCTCCTACTTGAATCTTATATTTCAGTGTCTATTTCAGATACCAAGTAATCATATAATATCCCCAGTGATTTTTATCTCGTTTTTGAGATTCAGCAATAGTAACCGATTCCATTTCCATAAATTTATGAAATTCCCGAAATAATTGACTTAGTGGATTTTTGATTATTAATCAATGATTTCTTATATAGCTAGAACGGCCCTCACAAATTGCCGATACTAATTTGTTAAGAATGAATCTGATTGAAGCTATAGCATCATCGTTGGCTGGAATCGGAATATCCGCGAGATCCGGGTCACAATTTGTATCGATTAAACAAATTGTTGGAATACCCAAGGTGACGCATTCTCTAATAGCTGTATATTCTTCTTGCTGATCGATGATGATTACAATATCGGGTAACCCCATCATATATTTGATCCCGCCCAGATATGTTTGCAAGTGAGATAATTGTCTCTTTAACATTGCTGCATCTCTTTTCGGGAGACGGTTGAGTCTTCCCGTCTTTTGTTCTGCTCTCAAATCCCTGAGCTTATGAAGTCTCGTTTCTGTAGTGAACCAATTCGTTGACATACCACCAAGCCATTTTTTATTGACATAATGACACCGAGCCCTTATTGCAGCCGATGCTACTGAATCCGCTGCTTTATCTTTCGTACCAACTATTAAGAAGTGTTTTCCTCTACTTGCTGCATCAAAAACTAAATCACAGGCTTCGGATAAAAAACGAGCGGTTCTAGTAAGATTTGTAATATGAATACCTTTACGCTTTGCAGAGATGTAAGGTCCCATTCTAGGATTCCATTTCCTAGTACCATGACCAAAATGAACTCCTGCTTCCAGCATTTCTTCCAAATTGATGTTCCAATATCTTCTTGTCATTTCTCCCCACACTTCCTCTTAAAAAAAAGAGACGAGGTACCCTGAAATAAATAATTGTTCCGACGGAACCTTCTAACGGGGATTGCTCTGTTAATACATGGTCCAGGCCATTAAACTCCTGTCTATTCTTTAATTATCTTTATTACCAAAATGACCAAATCCAATGACCGGACCAGATGATTAAAAGAATGAATCTGCTCTTATGAATCATTAAATCCCATAAAAGATTGTTCTGATGTATCATGGAAATTCGTTTCTAAGCAAGAACGAAATAATTCTCTGTGGTGGAACAAAATATCTCTCATTTCCCCCTCGAATCTACTCTTCTTTTGGATTTCCAAAGGAATGTTGTTGTGTTCCCTTGAATGGTGAACTAATCCCTTGAATCCGGTACCAACAGGTATCATCCCCCCCAGAACAACATTTTCTTTTAGTCCTTTCAACCAATCAATACGGCCTCGTAGAGCGGCTTTTGCTAAAACTCGAGTGGTTTCTTGAAAACTCGCTTCTGATATGAAACTTTGAGTATTCAGAGCCGCCCTCGTTATTCCCAATAAGACGGCTCGGTAACTGATCGCTTCTTCCAAAACACGACCTGTTCGTTTGGCTCGCAACAATCCGATTAGTTCTCCGGGTGAAAAAACATTAGACATTCCATCTTCTGAAACCAAAACTTTTGATGTTATTTGGCGTACAATAATCTCTATATGCCTATTATGGATCTGCACCCCCTGGGATCGATAAACCCTTTGGATCTTATTAACCAAAGAGAAACGGCTTTGCGCTATGGTTAACTCAGCACCAATCAAAAATCCCCAAGAAATTCCAAGAATTCCTGTCATATGCTCGCCCCAACCTTCAAACCTCTTTTCTAGGTTCATCGATATTGAATCAATCGAACGAACTTCTAACACTTGTTCCACTTTTGGAAGACCCTGAGTTATATCACCAGATCTCGATTTTTCATATATAAATGTAACTAATGTCTCTCCTTCGTAAAGGATTTCTCCATAATGACCATGAACGGTTGCTCCTGGGGTGGCCAAATGGGGCTTCGCTGATCTTATTACTAAGGAATCAACATGAACAATTAGAACTTGACCAGATTTTATGCGTGGTCCATGTTTGGATATACATACATTTTCACAAATAAACTGTCCAAGGCTAATTATTGTGCGTGTCTCTGCACAATAATCTTGATGGGGAAAGTACCAATTCGAATCAAACGGATTCAAAATGATGTTACTGCACGGATCGGGATTTGAAATTATCCCATTTTCATCCATGAAATAATATTTCAGTGCTTCGAAAGTCTGTTTTGGATTATCAAGTAGCAAATATTTCTTTAACAAGATCTCATTATGAGTTATTAACTGATAAGATGAGTAAAAATTCGCAATTTTAATTTTAGGTACCGTCCCAAAAGGGCCCAAGGAATTCCTAATTGGAATCATGGGATCCTCTTTAATTGATTCTTTTGTAACATTGTTATATTTCAACACATTGAATGGACCAATTCGAGAACAATTGGATGATGACAAAACTAGAAAGGATTCACCTTCCTTATTTCGATTCAGAAACGTACGAACAGTTCCTTGGTGTTGGCTAAGTGATTGAATCCTCGCCTTGGAGCAAAAAGGATTGATATTGGGACGATCTGATCCATTAACGGGGATCAATCCCGAACCTGTCGTATCATTCCTTTTTCCGGTATACGAAATAGGGGACTTTACCAAGTCCATTCTTATGAAATCTCGAATCAGATCATTTGCCCTTACTTCAACAAAGGAAGCAGAAACCTCTTCTATAGAACCAGTCTGGTCTTGGTCCCAATTCAATACTAAACAAGTCCGAACTAATTGAATACTTTTGTGAGAAATTCCTCGAATTGGTTTGCCATTTCCATAAAGGAAATAATTCACAACTCGGAGTTGCACATTATCCCTTTCCTGCAGCGGATCCTGGGGGAAAAGTGTTGCTAAATGTATTCCATCAGCTATTTCATATATTACTACAGGTCGAACTGAAACAAAATACTTTTTCTTGAGAGGTGTGATCCGTTGGACATAGATCCAATTTTTCAATTGTTTTGATTTTGATTCCTTAGAAATTTTTTTTCTCGTTTCTGGTGGTATCAAGATGCCGCTGTGCCGAGATATCTTATCTGTCTCTCCAGGAAAATGGATATCTCCAGAAAATATTTTCAGTTCAATCCCTTTTTTTTTTCTCTCCACTCGGACCAATCCACCTATTCGACTTCTTGTATTTAAAGTGATTCGTGTATCTACTCCAATGATACTGTTGTTCCGTACCATTATGGGCGAGGATCCGGGTAAAATGTGCACTTCTTCGGGAATGAAAAAAAATCGATTTACTTTCATTTGGTATTTCGGTCTCAATTCTTTTGCTCCTCGATATTCAATCAAATCGTCTTTTTTGACGATTGAATCCACCTCTATAGTCCCATATTTGGTAATTCCTGAACTGCTTCTTCTGTATCGGGGATCGTCAAAATAAGCAAGAATACTATTTCTACGTAAAATACCATTTATGGGTATTTGAATCTCGATACCAGAACGAGGCGATAGTTCTTTTTCTCGTTCTTGAGCATGTTGGAATGCGATGATGAATCTATTTCTTCGCCTCTTCGCCAATAAATTAGAATTATCGTGAAGAATGGCAGGATATCTGAAATCCCAATGCCCGTTGGAGAGGATTCGATCAGGTCCTGAATAACCAAAAACCCTCTCCCTCCTTTTCCCAGAAGGATCCGAATCAAACAATTTGTGTCTCACTAGATCATTATTCACTGAGAGGTTAGAAATGGATCTCTGTTCGACAGAAAGAGATTGAAGATTCATTTGATCTTGATCCTTGTGGAGTGAAAAAGGCACTATACTGCGTCTGCGCGGACCCGGACCTCCTGATAGTATCCATAAATGAGTTGTTTTTGGTAAGAGATGAACATTACCATGTGTATATTCAGGTGCATGGTACACATCGGTACTCCAGTGGATTTCTCCCTCTGAGTCAGAATAAATATGTTTTCGAACCTTCTCTTTAAAAGAGAAAGTAGATGTACTAGCCCGAATCTCAGCAATCACTTGTTCTGATTCTACATATTGATCATTTTGAACCAAAAGAAAACTTTTTGGTGGAATATTCACATTATGTAGAATATCCTGACTCTCAATAGTTACATATAGGTCTATATAACATAGAAAAGCAGGATGTCCATGACGTGTACGTGTGGGATGAACCAAATCCTCATTGAATTTTATTTTTCCATTAGAAGGAGCTCGTACATGTTCTGCAGTACCGCCTGTGAATACTCCGCCGGTATGAAAAGTTCTTAATGTTAGTTGAGTCCCTGGTTCACCAATTGATTGACCCGCAATAATACCTACTGCTTCTCCCAATTCGACCAGGTCACCATGAGTGGAACTCCGACCATAACATAATCGACAGATCCAAGATGTACTCCTACAAGTGAAGGGGGTTCGAATATATATTGGTTGTGCTCGAGAGGTTATGAATCGATTGACAAGTCCAATCCCAATATCTTGATTTCGAGCGGCAACGCATCGTAAACCCATATATACATCATCTGCTAATACGCGACCAATGAGTGTTTGGATCAAAATTCTTCCTGTCATCCCATTTCGAATACTTAAGGAAATACCTCGGATAGTGCCACAATCTGTTCTACGTACAACAACATGTTGAACTACTTCAACAAGTCTACGCGTGAGGTATCCAGCATCTGATGTTCGTACGGCAGTATCCACAACTCCTTTGCGGGCTCCGTAGCAGGAAATGATATATTCCGTTAAAGAAAGTCCTTCGCGCAAATTGCTTTGAATGGGTAAATCAATCATCTGTCCCTGGGGATCCGACATTAATCCTCTCATACCTACTAATTGGTGGACCTGAGATGCATTTCCTCTAGCTCCCGAAAAAGACATTATATGGACTGGATTAGAAGGATCCGTCATCCTAAAATTAGGATTCATTTCTTGTCTCAAATATTCACTTGTAGCATACCATATCTCAATTGATTGACGTAATTTTTCTACCACGTGTACATTCCCATACCGATGGTGCTTTTCCAAAATCATACTTTGTTGTTCAGCATCTTGGACTAGCCATCCCTTAGAAGATATTGTTAAAAGATCATCAATTCCTAATGAAATGGATGTAGCAGTGGCTTTCTGGAAACCCAGAGCCTTTACTTGATCCAGGATGTGTGATGTATATGCCATTCCAAAGTGATCTATTAATCTGCTAATAAGTCGTTTCATGGCAGTTCCGTCTATCACCTTGTTGTGAAAGACCAGATTGGCCCGTTCTGCCATAAGTACCTCCATATTCCGCTGAGTAGGATTCGACAGTGGGTTTGAGTCTTCGACAGTGGGTTTGAGTCAGTGATTCGAAGACTTCCTTTCCTCGATCTTGATTCACGTAGAAATTCCGGAATTATGATACCAGTTGAACCGGAGATAACCGAATTCCCAGGGATATCATCTAATTACTTAGGTTAGGTACCGTATGAATAGGCCCGACAAAACCCCTGTACGGCTTCTTCTATTTCTCGATAAAAAGAAATATGACCAACAGTAGTTCGAATGTATATACAAAGGATTTCCTTTTTTACACTTCTTACTATTTGATAGTGCCCATAAATCTCATGATAGGTACCCAAAGGTTCATATTGAACTTCGATAGGAACCTCTCTTGAGGCAATGACACATTGATCTAGTCTCCACCGGAGCCACAAAGGGCTATAGAAATCGATTCGTTTCTGCCGATAAGCTCCAAGTGCATCGTAGGAACTACAAAAATAGGGTTCTTTCTCTTTCGTATACTGATAGTTATTTGTTTCATTTTGATAGTTTCTGTAATTACATGGATTATACCTATTTGCACAAATACCTCGACGATTTCCGATCGTTAATACATAGAGTCCAATAAGCATATCTTGAGTTGGTACGGAAATGGGATCCCCAATAGCTGGAGACAAGAGATTCATATGAGAAAACATAAGTAAACGAGCTTCCGCTTGAGCTTCCAAAGATAAGGGTACATGAACAGCCATTTGATCCCCATCAAAGTCTGCATTGAATCCCTTACGAACTAATGGATGTAAACAAATA